ACTGTCTGTTCTTGATTCAAGACACTTCCACTGTAGTGTCCGAGTAGATACTTTTACTTTCTCTCGAACCATAGTAATATTATTTGGCAGATTTTTGAGTCATTTATTTCTCTTGAAATCTCTTCAATCTTTATTTCTACACTCGTCTTTTTTTAGGGGGTCTGCAACCATTATGGGGCATAGGGGTTACATCCCGTACGAAACTTAAAAGTATACCACTTCTACGAATAGCTCGTAATGCTGCATCTCTTCCGAGACCAGGACCCTTTATCATGACTTCTGCTCGTTGCATACCTTGATCTGCTACTGCTCGAATAGCATTTCCTGCTGCGGTTTGAGCAGCAAAAGGCGTCCCTCTTCTTGTACCCCTGAATCCACAAGTACCGGCCGAGTACCAAGAAATTACCCGACCCCGTACATCTGTAACAGTCACAATGGTGTTGTTGAAACTTGCTTGAACATGAATAACGCCCTTGGGGATTCGACGTGCACTTTTACGTGAACCAATCCGTCCATTCCTACGTGAACCACTTCTTGGTATAGATTTTGCCATATTTTATCATTTCATAAATATAAGTCAGAGATATATGGATATATCCATTTCATCTCAAAACCGATCTTTTATTTTGATGTGTTCATCGGTTCTTTTATAGAGTCCATTTTCGAAAGATTATCCTTGTCTTTGTTTATGTCTCGGGTTGGAACAAATTACTATAATTCGTCCCCTTCTGCGGATCAGTCGACATTTTTCACAAATTTTACGAACGGAGGCCCTTATTTTCATAGTTGTTATTCCTTAAACTAAACTGAATTTCGAATCTACTTATTGGAAGAAAATGGGTTTCTTGAAATTTTTGAACCGCGAATTGTATCCCCATGAAAGGAATGTTGAAAAAATGATCTAATCGTTCGAATCCTTGTTGTGGAGTCGATAAATTATACGCCGTCCGTTTGAATCATAACGACTTACTTCAATTTTGACTTGATCTCCTGGTAGTATATGTATAAAACTGTGTCGGATCCTTCCTGAAACATAACGTAAAATCTGACTTCGTTATCTAAAGGATCTCTAAAAGAACCCGGACCATACCATTGGTAAGTGATTCATAAATTAAACCTCGCTGAATCCATTTTTTTTTCTTTTTTTCTTTCATTCCAGGCAAACCCCCCTTGAAGTATCAACTAATGTAGGAGGAGCATTATTAGACAACTTGATTTTTTTTTTTTTCACAAATAGGAAGTTCCGGATAGAATTCGTATCGCAGAAGAATTACCATATATAACACAAAACTTCTCCGCCGATTCTTTCTAGTCGAGCCGCTCGGTCTGTCATTATACCCCGAGAAGTAGAGAGAATTACAATCCCCATCCCGTCTAAAATTCTAGGAATTCGTTGATAGTTAGAATAGATTCGTAAACCGGGTCGACTGATTCGTTTTAAATTTAAAATAGGTCTATATCCTCCTTTGCTATTCTTTCGATGTCGTAGGGTTAAAACCAAAAAATATTTGTTGTTTTCCACAAGTTCCCTTACGTTTTCGAGAAAACCCTCTCGTAAAAGTATTTTAACAATGTTTTCGGTGATGTTAGTAGATGCTATTCGAAGCGTGCCTTTTCTATTCATGTCAGCATTTCGTATAGAAGTTATTATGTCAGCAATAGTGTCCTTACCCATGATAAACTAAAAATTTTGTTGCTTCCGAATTTTTGATATAATCAACATGTTCTTTTTTTTTTATGAAAATTATTAAAAGTATATACATGAGACATACTCTACTAAATTTATATTTATCGCTTTTATTTAAATACTATCGCTATATCGCGGTTTCATCTCATCTTATAATACTTCAGGTGCTAATGAAACTATTTTAGTAAAATTTAACTGTCTCAATTCCCGGGCGATCGCACCAAAAACTCGAGTTCCTTTTGGATTTCCTTCTTGATCAATGACAACTGCAGCATTGTCATCATATCGTATTATCATACCGTTGTCACGTTTGAGTTGTTTACAAGTACGTACAATTACAGCTCTGATCACTTCTGATCTTTCTAGAGGCGTATTTGGTACTGCTTCCTTGATCACAGCAACAATAATGTCACCAATATGAGCATATCGGCGATTACTGGCTCCTATGATTCGAATACACATCAATTCTCGGGCCCCGCTATTGTCTGCTACATTCAAATGGGTTTGAGGTTGAATCATATCATTTTTTGAATCTGTTTTTTTAATGTTTGATGTAAAGTAAAGCAAAGGACGAAGTCAACAAAAAAAAAAAAAAGAAAACCTGCAATTGTTTTTTTTATCCAAAATTTCTTTCCTTTGGTTCTACATTCCTATCCCGAAATAATGAATTGAGTTCTTATAGGCATTTTGGACGCCGCTATTGAAATAGCCTTTCGAGCTATATTTTCGGCTACTCCACTCATTTCATAAAGTATTCTACCGGGTTTAACGACAGCTACCCAATATTCGGGGGATCCTTTCCCCGACCCCATA